AATGAACTGTTTTTTTTCCCATTGTAATTTTTAAAATTAAGATTTAAATATCCTTCAAAAATAAGTAAATAAATCCGAAACATATAAAATGCAGTTAATCCCGCAGTGAACCAAGCTATTATTGCGAAACTAGGTGAATACAACCAACTATCATTAAGAATTTCATCTTTGGACCAAAAACAGGCGAAGGGTGGAATACCACAAAGAGAAAATGTTCCTAATAAAAAAGAAGTTTTTGTAATTGGAATATGTTTTGTTAAACCACCCATAAGAACCATATTTTGACTCTTATCTGGAGAATAACCAACAATAGCTTCCATTGAATGAATAATAGATCCAGACCCTAAAAACAACAATGCTTTCGAATAGGCATGAGTAATCAAATGAAATAAAGCACCTCGATAAGACCCCATACCCAGAGCTAACATCATATAACCCAATTGAGACATTGTAGAATAAGCTAAACCTCTCTTAATATCTTTTTGAGCAAGAGCTAAAGTAGCTCCTAAAAAGACTGTGATTATGCCTATCAAAGCTATTAAATTCATTATGTAAGGTATGACTAGGAAAAGAGGAAAAAGTCGCGCTACAAGAAAAATTCCCGCCGCTACCATAGTAGCAGCATGTATCAGAGCCGAAATAGGAGTAGGGCCTTCCATGGCATCGGGCAACCATACATGAAGAGGGAATTGTGCTGATTTAGCAATTGCACCGGAAAATAAGAAAAAGGTACACAAAGTAACGAATACAAGATTAACTTGATTAGTAGAAATCAAGTTAGTGACTATTTTGAACAAATCTCGAAATTCGAAACTGCCCGTTATCCAATAAAGCCCAATAATTCCTAATAATAAACCAAAATCCCCTACACGATTAGTTACAAATGCTTTTTGACAAGCATTCGATGCACTAGGTCGTGTGAACCAAAAACCTATTAAAAGATAAGAGCACATTCCAACTAATTCCCAAAAAATATAAATTTGTATCAAATTTGAACTAGTAACTAATCCCAACATTGAAGTATTGAAAAAACTCATATAACCAAAAAATCTCAAATAGCTTTGATCATGAGACATATAATTATCACTATAAAAAAGAACCATAATTCCAACTGTAGTAATTAATATTAACAAAATAGAAGTAAGTGGGTCAATCAAGTGTCCGAACTCTAAAGAAAAATCATTATTGATGGTCCACGACCATATATGTTGATAAATAAAACTGCTATTTATTTGCTGAATAGACAGATCGATTGAAAAAATCATAACTATACTTAACACTAAAACACTTGGAGAAGCCCACATACGACGAAGTTTTTTTGTTGTCACCGGAAAAAGTAGAAGTCCTGCTCCTAGTAACATAGGGACTGGGAATGTAAGGAAAGGTATGATCCATGAATATTGATATATATGTTCCATAAAAAAAACTTTTTTAATTACTAATTAATTATTTCGTGTTTCTGATTTATCAGCTCTTCTATCTTTTTATTTTAAATCAGTCAATAAAGAAAAGAAATGAAAAAGAAAAAACACAAAGTATATAAAACTTAAATCCAATTTTATATTTCTATTCTTAATTATTTAATTATTATCAATTTTTAAAAAATAATTCACATATTAAAATCAAAAAGTTCGAATTGATCAAATAAAGATACTACTGAAAACAAAAAAATCCTTATTCTAACTAACTAGAAAGCCATTATTATTCAATAAATTACTTAAAAATTATTCAATAAATTAGTTAAAATTTTTTCTTTTTAATTTAATTAAAACTTTTTATCTACATAGAGAAAGGTTAAAGAATTCTAAGAAAAGTGGTTTATTAAATTTTGATAGTGATAGGAATAATAAAAAAAGCGAATTTTAACAGAAGCACGGATGATGTTAGCAGATCCTTACTGGATTCAATAAAATAATTATTTTATTTGTTTATTTTTATTTATTCAGAACTATTAACTAGTACCTTTTCAAACGGAGTTATTGTTTTTCATTATGTTTCTAAAAAAGACTGTTATATTTGACACTTTTCTTTTAGATTTTCCATAGGTATAAAGTAAAGAATTATTAATTTTTTTTTATTTTAACAAATTAATTAATAGTCTCATTTGGATTTTCAAATTCAATTTGAATTAGATATACTTTTTCGTTGAGTTTGACCAATTAGGCGAAAAAAAAATTAAAGGTTTTTTAATAGAATTTTGAAATATTAGGCTAACTAACAATTTCAGGATAAAAAAAATTTAGGTTCTTAAACTTTATTGATGTATTTTTTTATACATTTAATATGATGAAAAAAGATAGAAATAGAAATAAGTCGGATAGGCTTCTTTGATGAAAAGAGTAAAATTTTCAGATTTAATATATAGATTTTTAATATATAGATTAAGGAAGCGAATAGTAAAAATCTATTTAAAAAAAATAAGCTTTCCGATAAAGTAAAGACATTTTTTTTTTAGTACGTAACAGAACTAGAAATTTTGTTGTTATATGATAGAATATCTAATGATGTTTCGAAATCCTAACTCAAACTCTTTCCACAATAAAAAACTAAGCAATAAAATATTTCGATAAATCTATAAATCTATTGAATGGAATAAATATTTAAATTGGACTTCATCAAATTTGATTTGTTTTGATTCTTAAATAAAAATTTCGTCATGAATTTGAATATTTCGTAAAAAGTAAAGTATTGCCTCAAAGCTCGACGATTAAATAAAAATTGATTATTATAATTTCAATCAAGCCGCTATGGTGAAATTGGTAGACACGCTGCTCTTAGGAAGCAGTGCTAGAGCATCTCGGTTCGAGTCCGAGTAGCGGCATTAGATCCTGTAATTTTCAAAAGGATACAATATATCCTATAATGACTTTACTTCCTAATTTCACTTCTATATACGAAAAGAGGAACCTCCGTAACTTTTTTATTTTATTTTTTATTTTATGATAGTTTCGGCTTTAGAGCATATATTAACTCATATATCTTTTTCAGTCGTGTCAATTGTAATTACAATTCATTTGATAACCTTATTGGTCGATGAATTCGTAGAACTCTATGATTCGTCAGAAAAGGGCATGATAACTACTTTTTTCTGTATAACAGGATTATTAGTTACTCGTTGGTTTTTTGGTGGACATTTACCATTAAGTGATTTATATGAATCATTAATCTTTCTTTCATGGGCATTTTCTGTTATTCATATAGTTCCGTATTTAAAAAAATATAAAAATTATTTAAGCGCAATAACCGCGCCAAGTACTTTTTTTACTCAAGGGTTTGCCACTTCAGGTCTTTTAAAAGGCATGCATCAATCGGAAATGTTAGTACCCGCTCTTCAATCCCAGTGGTTAATGATGCACGTAAGTATGATGATATTGGGCTATGCCGCTCTTTTGTGTGGATCATTATTATCAGTAGCATTTCTAGTCATAAGATTTCAAAAAATCATAAAAATTTTTGATAAAAGCAATAATTTATTAACCGATTCATTTTACTTTAATGAGATACAATATATAACGGACCGAAAAAATGTTTTAAGAAATATTTCCTTTCTTTCGTCTAGGAATTATTATAGGTTTCAATTGATTCAACAATTAGATGACTGGAGTTATCGGATTATAAGTATAGGATTTATTTTTTTAACTATAGGTATTCTTTCGGGAGCAGTCTGGGCTAATGAAGCATGGGGATCATATTGGAATTGGGACCCAAAGGAAACTTGGGCATTTATTACATGGACCATATTCGCGATTTTTTTTCATACTCGAACAAATAAAAATTTGGAGGGTTTAAATTCGGCAATTGTCGCTTCTATCGGTTTTCTTATAATTTGGCTATGCTATTTTGGAGTTAATTTATTAGGAATAGGACTACATAGTTATGGGTCATTTATATTAACAATTACCAATTGAAGAAAGGATCTGACGACTGCAACTCTCTAGGACAGCAAAACATAAAGACAAAAAGCTTCAGGTAAGCTGTTGAGAACTTTTTGAATCACCATACTAGTTGATTCAAAAAGTTCTCACAAATGCCAAAAATTTTTGCTTAGAATTCATTTTTTGTTAATTACAATTCAAGATTTAAGAGAGTAAAAAAGAAGTTTTTTCATTGTGTAACCTAAGAATTTTGAATTGTTGAAAAAAAAAAATCATAGGATTTTTTTTTTAGAAAAACTATCTATAAAAATAATTAGATAGAATAGCTTCGACTCTGTCAATTGATAATGAGAAAACGAAATCCGGATAAATACCAATACTTATTACAGGCAGAAGGATAGAGATCGAAACAAATAATTCCCGAGGTCCAGAATCAAAAAAATAAGAGTTTGGAGTATTAAACAGTTTGTATCCATAGAACATCTGTCGTAACATAGATAATAAATAAATAGGAGTTAATATCATTCCAACTGCCATTAGGATAGTAATTAATATTTTTGTCGTTAAAAGGTATTTTTGGCCACTAATTAGTCCAAAAAAGACTATCAATTCCGCGAAAAAACCACTCATGCCCGGTAATGCAAGGGAAGCTAGTGATAAAATACTGAAGGTCGTGAATAGTTTTGGCATTAGGGGAGCCATTCCGCCCATTTCGTCAAGATAAAGACGACGTATTCTATCATAACCAGTTCCTGCCAAGAAAAAGAGTGCAGCACCAATAAATCCATGGGATAGAATTTGGAAAATAGCTCCATTGAGTCCCATATCACTTATCGAGCAAATTCCTATAATTATGAAACCCATATGAGATACAGAAGAATAGGCTATTCTTTTTTTTAAATTTCGTTGACCGGGAGATGTTGAAGCTGCATAGATTATTTGCATTACGCCTATTATTATCAACCAGGGGGAAAAGATAGAATGAGCATGAGGTAATAATTCCATATTGATTCGAATCAATCCATACGCCCCCATTTTTAATAGGATTCCGGCTAGAAGCATACAAGTACTGTAATGTGCTTCCCCATGAGTGTCTGGTAACCATGTATGTAAGGGTATAATCGGTGATTTGACAGCAAAAGCAATAATAAATCCAATATAGAAAAATATTTCTAGTCCCACAGGATATGATTGATTGGCTGATGTTTCAAAATTGAATGTTGGTTCATTAGAACCATATAAAGCGATACCTAAAGCTCCCATTAATAAAAAAACCGAACCGCCTGCAGTATACAAAATAAACTTTGTAGCTGAATACAGACGTTTCTTTCCCCCCCACATGGAAAGAAGTAGATAGACGGGAATTAACTCTAACTCCCACATGATAAAAAAAAGTAAAAGATCTTGAGATGAAAATAATCCTATTTGAGCACTATACATTGCCAACATCAGAAAATGGAATAATCGGGAATCCCGAGTAATCGGCCAAGCCGCTAAAGTCGCTAAAGTGGTGATAAATCCTGTCAGTAAAATAGGTCCTAAAGAAAATCCATCTATTCCCAATCTCCAGTACAAATCAAAAAACGCGATCCATTTATAATCTTCTGCTAATTGGATTAATGGGTCCTCAAATTGAAAATAATAAGAGAACGCATAAGTTATTAAAAGGAGCTCTACTATACATATATATAAAGTATACCACCTAATTACCTTATTTCCTCTATGAGGGAAAAAGAAAATTAATAAACCTGCCGCTATCGGCAAAACTACAAATATTGTTAACCAAGGAAAAGAATTCGTGGTAAAGACAAGATACGCTTAGACTGGAAAAACCCGTGCTAGAAAACATTTTTTCGAGTACGGGTTTTTGTCGGTAAACAAAAAAGCAAATGTATTCAAGTGGGGTTTTCTGGAAACTATCAATAAGCTAGACCCATGCTTCGAGTTGTTTCATGCCATAAATAAACTCGAACACTCAAGAAATCTGTTGGACAAGCGGATTCACATCTTTTACAACCGACACAATCCTCTGTTCTTGGAGCGGAAGCAATTTGCTTGGATTTACACCCATCCCAAGGTATCATTTCTAATACATCCGTGGGACAGGCTCGGACACATTGAGTACACCCTATACATGTATCATAAATTTTTACTGAATGTGACATTGGATTAAAAATTTTTTTAACGTCATAAAATTTCAATCTAGTAAATTTCTAAATGAATCAGCATATATTTAGAAACCAGACGAATCAATGATTTACCAGAAATTTTATCAATTCTGGATCAACTTCTGAGATAGAGCCAAGATACTTTAATTTCTTATGTTTTCACAAACATGATCAGACAACTTAGATATCATACATACGAACTCAAATTAATGAATATGAAAATTATATTCTATACAATTAATACTACTTATTCAACAAATTCGATTGATTGATCCAGGTGGATTTTCTGTTACGATAAATTGACGAAACAATAGCCGGTCCAATAGCTGCTTCAGCGGCTGCGATAGCTATAACAAAAATTGAAAAAATATTTCCTTTTAGTTGGCGACTATCAAAAAAATCAGAAAATGTTACGAAATTTATATTAACCGCATTCAGTATAAGTTCAAGACACATAAGGGCTCTAACCATATTTCGACTCGTGATTAATCCATAGATACCGATAGAAAATAAACAGGCACTCAAAATAAGTACATGCTCGAGCATCATTGACCAACTCCTTATCAATTTTTCAATTTCGATTTATTTCAATATGGGCAACAATTCCACCCGAGATTGACTAGAATTAAGAATATCATAAGTACCGAACAAATAAATATATGGATAATAGATCAAATAAAAGAATTTATACATAAATAATCTTTAAATAAAATTGAAGGAAAAGAGATGTGATAACATCGAAAACCGTTTTAATTTTGATTTCGATTATTAATTCGAAAAGTTTCTTACTGACGAGCCACAGCAATCGCACCTATCAAAGCAACTAAAAGAATTATTGAAATGAATTCAAATGGAAGAAAAAAATCTGTTGCTAAATGAATTCCAATTTGTTGACCATTACTTATCAAATCTTGTTCTATAATCTGATTTGTTGTTGTAGTCCAAATAATTCCGTACCATGACGTATCTGGAATAATAGTAATTAGTGAAACAAAAATACTTGTACAAACTAAGGAAGTAACCCCATTTCCAACAGTCCAAAGATTAAAATCTTTGTAATATTCTGAACCATTCATGAACATTACGGCAAATATAATTAAAACATTTATAGCTCCCACATAAATAAGGAGCTGTGCAGCAGCTACAAAATGAGAGTTTAATAAAATATAAACTAAAGATATACAAACAAGAACGAATCCTAATGAAAAGGCAGAATAAATTGGGTTGGTAAATAATACTACCCCTAAACCTCCTAATATAAGACCTAATCCCAGAAAGACTAAAAGAAAATCATGTATTAGTCCAGGTAAATCCATTGCACGTAAAATAAGAAATAACAAAATTGAATTGTTTCTTCATGACCTTATTGACTATTGACTTGACCAGGAAAAACTTTTTTATATTTTATATTCTTTTTTTATTATTTTCTTATTTTTTATTATTTTCTTATTATAGGCTTCTTAATTTTAAATTCGAGGGGGTCTAAATAATTACTATATGTACACCTTTCGAAATTTTATTCTCGAAAGAATTTTGGATAGAATTCTAGCTATCTTAATAGATTGTCAATCCAAATTGAGTTTCGATGCAATTTTCTCATCAATCAAATCAATAGGTGGAATTTCGAATTTTTGTAGTCATTGACCAAGAAAATGAAATAAACCCCCTTCCATACTTTTAGATCAAAACAGAACTTTCCTTTTTTTAGTTTAATAATTGTATTTTTAAATCACTCAAAGTGGTTTATCCATTTTTTTTTTAGTTGAATTGAAAATTGTTCGAATCGTATAATCGTCAACTACTGATATTGGTAAACGACCCAAAGCAATTTGATTATAATTCAATTCATGACGATCATAAGTAGAAAGCTCATATTCTTCTGTCATTGATAAACAATTTGTTGGACAATACTCAACACAGTTGCCGCAAAATATACAGATTCCGAAATCAATACTGTAATTAAGCAACCGTTTTTTTCGAATGTCAGTTTCCAGTTTCCAATCAACAACAGGCAGATCTATAGGGCATACACGAACACATACTTCACAAGCAATGCATTTATCAAATTCGAAATGGATTCGACCGCGGAACCGCTCCGATGTGATTAATTTTTCATAAGGATATTGAATAGTTACAGGTAAACGATTTGCATGGGATAAGGTAATCATGAAACTTTGACCAATGTACCTTGCGGCTCGTATGGTTTGTTGCCCATAATTCATGAACCCAGTTACCATGGGAAACATAGCGTAAATTTTTATGAATAATTTGATTTTTTTTTCTCTTGGTTGAGTTGAAGACAAATCATAATATTCTTTTCTTAGAGTTTTCTTTATTATTATTAATTAATATTCGAATTTTTCGAATTTTCTTTTTTTATTATCCTTTTCTTTTATAGTGAAAGGAGTTGGAAAGAGGTTGTTAATAATAGATTACCGAGGGAAATTGGTAAAAGAAATTTCCATCCAAGATTTAAAAGTTGGTCCATTCTTAGTCTAGGTAAAGTCCACCTTGTTGTGATAGAAATGAACAAGAACAAATAAGTTTTAACCAATGTAATAAAGATACCAATTGTTGGTCCAACGACTCCGTTTATGTTATTTATTTCAAAAAACTCATGAACAAATATATACGGAATACAGATATTCCAACCGCCCAAGTAAAGAACTGTTACAAATAATGAAGAAACTAATAAGTTTAAATAGGAAGCAATATAAAATAAACCAAATTTAATACCCGAATATTCCGTTTGATAACCTGCTACTAATTCTTCTTCTGCTTCTGGCAAATCAAAAGGTAATCTTTCACATTCTGCTAGAGAAGAAATAAAAAAAATCAAAAATCCTATCGGTTGACGCCACAAATTCCACCCCCAAAAACCAGATTTTGCTTGTGCCTCAACTATATCAACTGTACTTGAACTGTTAGATAATCATAGTCGGTGATAACATCACTGTTCTCATCGCTATTACAGAACCGTACATGAGATTCTTACCTCATACGGCTCCTCGAAGTACAGAAATAAATTTAAGGACCAGATCGATTGTATTATTTATTTTGATATATTTGTAGAATAGAGCGGATCAAAATAAAATAAAATCTATCGACGTTCCAAAATTCGAGCAATGAAATTCTATCTGTTAGAATACTAAAAATACAAAATTACTTCGGAATTGATCTCATCCTTTAATAATTTCAATTTTTCTTTCTTGAGTAATAACTTTAATCCTTCAATAAAATACTCTTTGTAAAATTACTTGTTAAAATACCAATAGATATTTCAACCTATCGTTTTCTATTACGAGAATATTCCGAATTATGACACGAATTCTATCTCTATGAATATCCATATAGGAGAAAAGAATAAAAAAAATGGATTTTTCTTATTTTTCTATTGTAATTCAATTCTTTTTTTTCGTTCTTATTCTTCTTTCTGAAAAAACGAAACGACAAGGGGGTTAAAAAAAAGGAAAGGATTATTTCGTTCCGGATAGTCAGTTCTTTAATTGTTGGGTAGGAGCATACTCTGAATTGGAATCATGGGGAGCACTGCCTGATCATTTCTACGAACTTAAAGCCCCGATTAATATACTTTTTGTCGAAATAGCTTTTTCGATAATTTTTTAAATCTCTATTACTAATCCTTTTAAAATCTCTATTACTAATCCTTTGTGTATCTTCGTGTTCCTAACCATCCACTCATTTTTGCTCAATCACCTGTTAGCATTAGGGTAATACTTATGGAGAATACCTATAAATAAACTAATAGTGAAAACTCCATAAAGTTGATTTTTTGAACCCGCTTCAAGTTAGGATGACTAATCAACCAATCTCGGGGCAAACAGTCTTCTTTTTTTATGTTTATTTCTGTTTTCCTTTTTATTCTTGTACCTAGGAAATGAGTCTCAATTTTTTGACTGCAAATTTCGAAGTTGTTTTTTTTTTCACTCATATAACTATCCAATTTAGTTCATGAACCAAAATGATGAATAAAAAATGAAGATATTTATTCAATTCATTTCACTTTCTTCCTAAAAAGAAAAGAATAGCGAGAAATTTCTGTTTCAACGAGTCGCACGTAGAGATATGGCTAACACACAAATAGTTAAAGGTATTTCATAACTAATCGATTGAGCAGCAGCTCGTAGACCACCTAAAAAGGAATATTTATTATTTGAGCCATATCCTGACATAAGAAGTCCAATGGGAGCAATACTTGAAATGGCAATCCATAAAAAAACACCAATATTTAGATCAGTTAAAACAAAGTGATAGCCAAAAGGAATTACTGAATAGCTTACGAGAGTTGATATGACTGCTATAGATGGTCCAATACTGAATAAATGAGTATCCCCCCGAGATGGAAAAAGATTCTCTTTGAAAAGTAGTTTTGTCCCATCCGCTAGAGCTTGAAGAACTCCTAAAGGACCTGCATATTCGGGTCCAATGCGTTGTTGTATCCCTGCGGATATTTCTCTTTCTAACCATACAATTACTAGTATGCTTATCGTGATTCCCAATACAAGAGTCAAAATAGGAACAAACTCCCATATAATTCCATAGACCTCGTTTAAGGATTCTAAGCTAGCAAAAGAATGGATAGCTTGTACTTCTGTTGTATCAATTATCATTTCAACGATCAACTTCTCCCATAATGATATCTATACTACCTAGTATTGTCATAATATCAGCCAATTTCATTCTTTTAACTAATTCAGGAAGAATTTGCAAATTGATAAAACCCGGCGGTCGAATTTTCCATCTCCAAGGAAACCCGCTGTGATCCCCTATCAGAAAAATTCCCAATTCTCCTTTTGGGGATTCCACTCTGACATAAAGTTCTTGTTTCGGTAATTCAAAAGTAGGAGAAGTTTTTTTACTAATGAATCGATATTCGAAATCGTTCCATTCCGGATCCTTTTCTCTATCAAAGCGTCGGGTTTCTAAATTCTCATAGGGCCCCCCTGGAATTCCTTCAAGAGCCTGTTGAATAATTTTTATAGATTCCAGCATTTCACCAATTCGGACTAAATAACGCGCTAGTGAATCTCCTTCTTTTTGCCACTGGACTTCCCAATCAAATTCGTCGTAAGACTCATAATGATCAACTTTACGAAGATCCCATTGTACTCCGGAAGCTCGTAGCATTGGTCCCGATAACCCCCAATTTATTGCTTCCTCCGCACCAACAATACCTACTCCTTCAACTCGTTCTAAAAAAATAGGATTTCGCGTAATAAGTTTTTGATATTCAGCAACTCCTGTTAAAAAATAATCGCAAAAATCCAAACATTTATCTATCCAACCATGAGGTAGATCAGCCCCTACCCCCCCGATACGAAAATAATTATGCATCATTCTCATACCAGTGGCAGCTTCAAATAAATCATATATTAACTCTCTCTCTCGAAAAATATAGAAGAAAGGAGTCTGTGTACCAATATCTGCCATAAAAGGTCCAAGCCATAACAAATGAGAAGCTATACGACTTAATTCCAACATCATTACTCTGATATAGCCAGCCCTTTTTGGGACTTGAATATTTCCTAACAGTTCTGGACCATTTACTGTTATTGCTTCTGTGAACATAGTAGCCAAATAATCCCATCGTGTTACATAGGGCAAATATTGTATAATTGTTCGATTTTCTGCAATTTTTTCCATTCCTCTGTGTAAATAACCTAATATTGGTTCACAATCAATAACATCCTCACCGTCTAGCGTAACGATGAGTCGAAGAACACCGTGCATTGATGGGTGGTGGGGACCCATATTCACTATCATAAGGTCTTTTCGTTTAGCTGGTATATTCATAGGAGTTTCCTCGATCCATTCCACGAGTTACTGAAAACAAAAAGAAGTTCATCTCAAGATCTAATAAATCAAATAATTCAACAAAACTCTTCAAATTAAGAAATTAATGAGTTTTTAACTTCCTTTTAACTTCCGAATATCCAACCGACTAATTAATTCTTTATAACGTACTTTATTTTTTTTTTCTAAATAAGACAACAGTCGTTGGCGTTTTCCTAAAATTTTCCGCAAACCTCTCTGAGATAAATAGTCTTTTCTATGCAATTCCAAATGTGAAGTAAGTCGTCGTATCTTATTTGTGAAACTTACTATTTGAAATTCAGCAGATCCCTTGTTTTCGTCTTTTTCTTTTTGTGAAATAACTGAAATGAATGAATTTTTTACCATAAAACAAGGACTCCCCCCCCCTTTTTTTTTAGTTTTAAGTTTAAGATATTTTTTATTGATCAGTAATAATAATAAATTAATAAATGTATTCTAGTAATAAATAATGTCAGTTCATCTTAATTTTGTATACACAAAAATCTTTACTTTGTTAGTAATTCCAAATTCTGTCAAATAGAATTTGGAATTAATCAATCCAAAGTTTTACGGGTGGTCTATTTCGTCGCTTACAAAGAAGAAAAAAATTCTACCTAAAAAAAAAGTAAAAAAAAAATTCCATTGATTCATTTCTATTTCTCGATCTAGATTGATAGATGATTGAATTCTATGTACCAGAATGGAATATGGAGGATAAAAGAATAAGGCGGCTATCTTCTTCTTTTCATATACTATACCAAACAGGCTATGATATATATAATATATATGAAAAATTCGCCCTTATTAAAATTTCAACCGCGGATATATATATATTCTTACCATACTGAACCGACTGCCATTATTGGTATGGAACCAATAGCGATTCATACAAGCTAAATCCTCTAATCGAAAATTGGGCCAAAGAAAAAATTTCAATTTAATTAGTTTCTTTTTTTCTCTCCAAAAATGTTTGGTTTTCTTCAAAACGGGACTGCCTTTTTTTATGTTATTACCAGTGAAAATTTCTGGATTTATAGGAATATCATTTTTCTTTTTAAAATTGAAAGAAATTCGAATTCTTAATTCTCTACGACGTTTAGGGGATAAAATATTTTCAGGAACAAGTAAATCATAATCATTTTTTTCTCTATTTCCCATTATCTTGGAATGTCTTTCATCGGTAAAAGTCTTTTTATTTTTATCAACATAGAATTTTTCTCTATATTTTTTATTAATTTGTTCTTTGTTCTTATGAACTAATAAGATACCCACCATTTGATACAAAAGAAATTGTCCATCAGTTTTTATCGACAGACGAACAGGTTCGATAATCAATATTCTCTTTTTCATCAATTCTGTAAGAGTTACATCTTTCTGAACCATCAGAATATTCAGATTTAGTTCTTTCCTTTGAATAGCCGATATAATAATTTCTCGTGGATTTGTCAGTCTAAGCAGGAAACAATATGTTTTGATATTATCAATTATTTTTTGATTTAACGAAACATTCCATCTTAATTGAAAACATAAATACTCTTTTAGGAAGAAATCAAGCTCTACTTCTGTATGACTTTTGTTTTGCTTTTTATTTCTAGGTTTTGTCATCTCTAATCCCATATAATCGTCGTCAATATCTTTTTCTTCATGATTTCGATTCTCTAATTCAATAATTTTGTTTTTATTCGATGATATAGATATAAGAAGGTCGCCTTTTTTATTCCCGTTGATTTTCTTATTTTTACTAATATTTTTATTTCTATGAAAATTTGAAAGAAGAAATTCAATCGGTATTGTCCATGGTTTTTTCTTATATGTGTTGTAAAGTATCACAAATTTTCGAAAGAACCAAACTTCCAAATTCAATATGAGACTCTTTTGTATTTCTTCATTCATTCCCATCCAATCAAAAAAAAGGGGGGTTTGGTTAGATGCATTGATTTCGTGATCTTGGTAAATTGGAAGAAAATAAATATTTTTCTTATCAATTTTAGCAATTATTTGGTATTTATTAGTTGGAGTCTTAGTGTTTTTTTTATCTTTGCTTCCGGTATCGATCCAGGACTCAATATCGACCCTCTTTCTAGGACAAAAATTGATAAGTCGCCAATCAAAATATTTTCGGTCTGGGCTTTTCTCGATATCGATATTATCATTTTTCGCTAGATAATTAGTCATAGGAATACCTTCTAAGATGTCAAATAATTTGCTTTTATTTGTGTTGGAATTATAAAGAATCGTTTCTTTATTAGTTGGTGATTCGTAAATAAAAAAGTCCGTCTTTTTTTCATAATTAATAGATTTATATGATAAAAGACTATATTTAGTGTGTTTTTTAAAATTATTCTTTTGCTTTTGATTCGAAAATAAGTTTACCTCAAATTTTTTGTCATAATGAATTAATTGGTCTTGTTCATGGAAATTCCATTTGCTAAATTTTTTATTTTCAACCATATGGTGTTGATAGATTCTATTTCGACATTTTTCGGGTATTAATCTAGACCATCTAAGCTGAGATAAATCATATTTATATTGATAATGACTTCTTAACCAGTTTTTCCATTGATTCATTAAAGAAAAAGAATTTATCCAATTTTTTTCTTTTAATTCCGAATTAAAAAATCCTTGAGCTCTAAAATAATCTTTTATTTCATTCTTAAGAAAAAGTTTATGGTATTCAAAGATCGATCTTAACTTATATAAGTTAACAATTTTTGTTTGTGATAGTTTGTAAAATACATAGGCTTGGGATAAGAAAGATATATCACAAAAAATCTTTGAATTCTTATTAATAACAGCGATATCTCTTGACTTTTTTAGAATCGAAATAAAGTGAAATTTTTTTTGATTTGGTTTATCGATTTTTTTTTGATTTGATTCATTAGTGGAAATGTATTTAGTAATAATCTTTTTTATTGATTCAAGAAAAATCTGTGCATTGAGCCTTGGAATATTAATGATACTTAAAAAGATATCTATGTATCTATTTTCAATCCAAATTTTTATAAAAAAGTAAAATTTACGTGATAATCGAGCATTTTTTATTTTGAATATGTATGAAATTTTGTTTGATGAGTTGAATTTTTTAACATTAGAACTTCTTTTTATTTTTTTAAGACTAATAGTTTTTTCTGAAGTTCGATTTTTTTTGTTCTTTTCTTTTGTAATTTTTTCTATTTGATTTAGAATTATCTTTCTTCTAGCCGAAAGATCTTTCATTTTTTTTTCTATCAGTGAATAATTTGTACACGGCAGAGGTCGCATTGGGGTGGACAATTTCGAAACCGTACGATGATTGTTATTGATTATCGAATCTTTTTTTTTTTTACTTTCATTTAATTCATCTACTTCTCTAAATTCCGATAACAAATTTTGATTTATTTTTGATTTTGAAAGTTTCTTTATTGTTTTTTGTCGAAAAAAAATGTTTTTGATGAACCAGTAGTTTTTTTCTTTTGATAAATTTTGAAATAATTTTGTTCTTTCTTCTAAAATTGTTATAACTCGAAAACCATTTTTTGTCATCTTTCGAATTTTTTTTTCAAGTTTTTTAAAGATGGGTTTAAAAATTGAAAGCCGTTTTTGGGGAGAACCAAAAGGAAATTCCGCTTCCATTCCCCAAACTGTTAAAAAACAAAAATCCTTTTCTTGTACTTTCTTTTTTTTTTTACCTTTATCTTTATAAGGGAATTTTAACTTAGATCTGTGCCAAGGTTTTAAACGAAAAGGAAATAGGATCTTTATTTGAATCCCACTTGTTAACCAATTTTTCGGAAATTGTTTTTCTGAGATCTGAACTCCATTATAGGTACATTTAACATGCATCTCTCTACCCCAATCCTTTAAATCGTCGGACCATTCGGGAGTTTGAAAAAATAATATACGAATGATATTTTTAGTTATTATTAATGAGGGTAATAGAATATATTTTCTAAGAATCGATTGAGTTACTAAAGCACAACCTCTTATTACTTGAGCAAAAAAAATTGTATCCCAGGTTTCAGCGATTTTTATCCGTGCTTTAGCCTCTCTTTTGTTGTCTTTTCTTTTTTTTTCTTTTCTTTTGTCCTCTTCTTTTTTCTTATTTTCTTTTGTTTTTTTCTTTCTATAAGTAGAATCCAAAATTTTAAATTCTGTGTTTTTACACATACAACTTATAAACATTGTTTTCATCAGTTCAAAAATATCAAAAGACAAAAAAAGAAATTTTTTTATTCTGTCCAAAAAAATAGGAGAATGCACATTTGCTTGAAACAGTTCAAAAATAGGTATTTTACGTCTTTGTGCTCGCATGGATCCTTTTATTATGTCTCGACGAAAGTCCGATTGTTGTGAATAACGTATGAAAGTTACTTCGTCTATGTATATTGGGTCAGAATTCCTTGTATCCTTGGTATTATTGTAAGTATCATTATTTTGTTTATTATTATTAAAATTATTATTATTAAAAATCATTATATTATCACCAAAAATCATTATAAGTTTGGCTTTTCGTGAACGAATTTCATGATCTTCCGCCAGGTTTTCTTCATCATCCTTGCCCTCTTCTTGTTCCAACTCGTCAATTAATTTGTATGACCATCGAGGAACTTGTTTACGTATTTCTTTTAGTCCAGTCAAATTTTTTCTACTTGTTTTCTTTTTGGGATTCGCTATAACTGTATCAAATAACAATTCGAAAAACTTTCTTTGATTTTCGAAATCCATTTTTTCTTGGGTGTGATTTTGGAAAAAGGAGAGTCCCTTTTCTTCATAATTAGTAATAAGAAGAATAAGATGAATTTTATTTATCCAAAACCTTTTGCTAAAATTTGTTCGGAAAATTTTCTTTAGCATTGAGGATGAGAAAAAAAACTGCAGTTTTCCGCGGTAGGGTCCCCTCAATAAGGGATCATATGTTTGGGGTAAGTACTCTTTTTTCGTTTTATCATTACACAATCGAGTCTTTTTTTCCAGTGTTTTCGCAGCAAGATATCCTTTATCTAGAGGTTGGACTCTGTTTATAAATTCATTACTTAGATTTTTTTTTTTTTCTTCATTTTTTGAATTCCAATGATTATACAATTCATCAGAGGATAATTTTTGTATTATGAACAGAGAGATTTTTCCTTGTATCAGTTCCAAAAAAGTTGACAAACCGGGCGGATACGTAAAGGATATTCTTTCTTTTCCATCACTTAGACATGTATAAAAAAAATATTGTCCCATTTCTTTTCTTAAAGCATTCTCAAACTGCTGATTTTTTATATATCGAAATGGACGATTCCACCGTTTAGAATCAAAAAGAATAGTTACAAGAGGTTTTTCAACCCATAACCTTTCTTTATTTTTTTTTTCTATTTCTTCTATTTTGTCCGGATCCTCCTTTTCTTCCGAAAAAAGGGAAGAAGAAGGATCTTCTTCGGTGGATCCCTCTTGTTCCTGTTTAGTCCCCTTCGTTTCGGAAGTTGTTTCTACATCTGTTTCTTCCTCGCTTTCTTCCGTTTCTTTCAGTTTCTTAGTAAAAATGGGTGACGGTGTTCTGCCTAAAGAGTAGACACAGGTAATAAATAAGAGAATACTAAAGATTCGAGCCATAGAATTTCTCAATTCTGACACAAGGTACTTATTAGATCGAAAAAGTAC